ACCAAAACGACCGGAAATGTTTCAAAAAAAGTGGGCATCCGACGTACAAAAAGTTCACGCCCTTCTTTATCTCTAAAAATAGGATGTCCTAACCATCCAACCGCTATTCCATCCCCGTTATCCATTGAACCCGCCCTGAATAATCCCCCTTTTGCCGGATTATTGCCGATGTAATCATAAAAGGCTAATTTTTCAGGAATTTTAGACCAAGCTTCTGATAAACTTTGATTTTCGGCTAAGCTAGTACTAACTCTTCGATATATCTCTTGCTGGAAGTACCCTTGATCCCATTGATAACGAGTAGGTCCAAATAATTCAATGGGAGTAGTTGCTGAACCATACCACATCGTTCCGGCAACAACAAAAGCTGCAAAAAAGACAGCCGCGATACTACTGGAAAGCACAGTTTCAATATTGCCCATACGCAATCCTTTGTATAGGCGTTGGGGTGGTCGGACACTAAGATGGAAGAGGCCTGCTAATATACCCAATGTTCCAGCCGCAATATGATGAGAGGCTATTCCTCCCGGAACAAAAGGATCAAAACCTTCCACGCCCCACGCTGGATTTACGTATTGTACTTTTCCAGTTAGTCCATAAGGATCGGACACCCATATTCCAGGACCATACAAGCCTGTTACATGAAATGCACCAAAACCAAAGCAAGCCACCCCCGCCAGAAATAAATGGATTCCAAAAATCTTGGGCAAATCCAAAGAAGGTTTTCCTGTCCGTTCATCAGTAAATATTTCGAGATCCCAATACACCCAATGCCAGATAGCTGCTAAAAAGCACAAGCCAGAAAACACAATATGCGCTCCGGCCACACCTTCGTAACTCCAAATACCCGGATATGTTATAGTCCCTCCTGTGATACCCCAACCACCCCATGAATTGATTATTCCTAAACGAGTCATGAAGGGTATAACGAAGAGACCCTGTCTCCACATTGGATCAAGAACGGGGTCAGAAGGATCAAAAACTGCTAATTCATATAGAGCCATCGAACCGGCCCAACCAGCAACCAGAGCTGTATGCATTATATGAACAGCAAGCAACCGGCCGGGATCATTCAATACGATAGTATGAACACGATACCAAGGCAAACCCATGAAAATACCCCTTTCTCAAAGAAAAAAAGACACTACGCAACTTTATTGCATTGGAAATATACTCTGACTATATTATGTCCCCCTCCCTTCGGGGATTCGTTCAGAGCAAGGGTTACTATTCATCTTTGTTTTATTCTATTGGGAATAATGGAACAATTCCGTTCGTAGGAAAAAGGATAAGCAGATTTATTCTATACTCAATAAGTAAGAATACGCAATGGGAAGGTTGAGGCAGCAAGTGTGTCCGTACTGGTTCATCATTCCAAGGGCCTATAATTCCTAGTAGAATAACATTTCTATTTCTTAGTGTCATACCTATTTGGAAAAATTTATAGTTCTTAGTGTCATACCTACTTGCAAAAATGTCTAGGTACTACTATAATACCTAGTAGAATACAATTTCGTATTTCGAGATGAAATGCCTAGAAAAAAGAAAAATCGTGGTCGGGAAGGTTATAGTAGCCAAAGCCGTTGGAATTTTGACTTTGTCCATTTTGCTTCGAAATTGTACTCCTATTCGAAAAACTAGAAAACCCTTCTTACGTTTCCACATCAATCAAAGTGAAGATCGTTGTATTTTGTCTTTTTATGGTGTTCCGAAAATCCCACCTTGAACCTGAACCTAGAAATAAAAATAGAAAAACTCACATTTGGTTTAGGGATAATCAGTCTCGAACTGATGACTTCCACCATGTCAAGGTGACACTCTACCGCTGAGTTATATCCCTTCTCTGCTACCAATAGAACTGATTAATCCTAAAAAGAGTACAGAAACTCAACTCCATTATTAATTAATAGAAAATTTTAAGTAACATTCTTAAATTAACAGAACTTTTTTCGAGTTATAACTAGGAAATAGGTTGACAGGTTTAAAAAAAAAAAGTATACTATTAATTAATAATAAGTAATATGTTGGGCTTGTTTTCAACCCACCTGTATCGACCTCTCTCGGTCGATCATTTTTTTAATTTATTGTCACGGAGGCAATGATATGAAATACCACGTCAATGGAAAGCCCGTTGGTATCGAATCGTACTACGCACGCATGATTCGAAAGATCACAAAGGATTATGATCAAGAGATAATAGTTTTAGCACGCATTTATCGCGAACAAGCGGTGATTTTATTCATTGAAATTAGCGAGGAAAGTATTATGGAGGAAGTATCGAAGTGTCACCAAAGATATAGATTTTTATATCTAGAAATACTGTCTATGTATAGATCCGATCCTAAAATCGGAACTAGTCGTTGTAGTTTTGCGAGTCCAAATGCGGAAAAAATTGCTTTAGATTCTGCAAATTGCCAGATCACTCAGCTGGACGCCATCGTTGTTACGACGCTGGATGCACTCGATTTAGCAAATAAGCTAAAGGTTTATTTGGTCATATTTGTTGGCGGAAATCGGCAATTAGAAAAATGTTATTCTAATCTTTTTACCCAACTCGCCGCTTGGGATAGGGATAAAGTTGAGACTCTCGAGTCCCAGCTACTTAGGGAAATATCCTTAAGCGCGAACCCAAAACTAAAGGCGGTGCTTTCGGGCTTGCTGACGGATTTGGCCCCAATCCTGGAAACACGTTTCCGGGAATATGAAAAATGCGCACCATTCGGTTCCAGGAAATGTCTTATCTGCGGAGGCAGTTTCGAAGATACATCACTCGAACCGTTCCCACTGAAAACGGATATTCTTCCGGAGGACTTTTACAGCGGCCTTTTCCGAACCACGTTTTATTTGACCTTAGGTAAATTGTTAAATCACATTCCAAGTGAGTTTTAGCGATTTTATCAAATGTGAAGGGAAGTGGAGTAAATGGCCAATACTACTTGAAGGATTCGTCTTTGGATAATAGGTACTGTAACTGGTAGTCTTGTGATCGATGGACTAAGTATTTTCTATGGTTCATATTCCGGATTGGGTTCAGCCCTGTATCGTTTAGTATGAATTAATTTGTCAACATGAAAGCGTAAGACTCAATGGGCCTGTATAATTTCAGGCCCATTGAGATCTTACGCTTTCCAATATTTTGTTCGGCTCAATGACCGAATCGTTTTCGGCTCTTTGAAAATCATTCTATTTTTTCTGATGATGGTTTTGAAAAATGAATTTCATTGATTGATTTAGAAGACCTGCGGCTCGAGAGTATCTCTCAATACTTTAAAGAAAGTGAGAATCAAAAAAGAGATAAAGAATCAAAAAGAAAGTTCGAATAAAGACGGAATCACTCGATTCCCGGGAGAACTTTCTATATATTTCTATGGATAAAGTGAAAGGCTCCGGTGTATAGAGAAGACCTCACCGTTTAAGAAGTAACCATAGAAACGATGGAATCCACTATTTCGTTAGAATTTTCTATTTCTTAGGATAATACCTAGTAGAATACAATTTCGTATTTCGAGATGAAATGCCTAGAAAAAGAAAAATCGTGGTCGGGGTGGTCGGGAAGGTTATAGTAGCCAAAGCCGTTGGAATTTTGACTTTGTCCATTGGAAACCCGTTTTGTTATTAATAGACTACGAAGAGGAAAAAGAATAATTGAAAGAAAGGAAATCAATTTAGTTATTCCACCAAGTTTCATTTATGCAGAAGTCAATGACGAGAATTAGCCGGGGATATATAGCTCGGAGACGTAGACGAAAAACGAGTTTAGTTGTATCAAGCTCTGGGGCAAGTCTTTCAAAGCTTATTACTCAACAAGAAATAAAAGCTTTGGCTTCGTCTGATCGGGATAGGGATAGACAAAAGAGAGATTTTCGTTGTTTGTGGATCACTCGAATAAATTCAGTAATTCGTGAAGGATGGGTATCCTATAGTTATCGTTATAGTCGATTAATTCACGATTTATACAAGAGACAGTTGCTTCTTAATCGTAAAATGCTTGCCCAAATAGCTATAGCAAATAAAAATTTTCTTTATCTGATTTCAAATCTGATCCTAAAATCAGAAGTAAATTGGAAGGAATCTGCCGGAGTAATTTAAATGGAGTTACCCGGAGAATGAACTCCGGGAAAGTAGAGTCAAAATAGAAAAAAAAAATAGGATAAAATAAAGTAATCAAAAGAAGTATGAATCAACACATTGAATAATAAATTTGAAGTTTGCCTTCTTACCCGATTTTTGATTTGTTTTTGTCTTACGAGACAAGAATCAAATCCGAATTAGCAGATTTTTCGAGCAAAGGCTCAATCTGCGTTTGAGTTCGGGTGTGAATTTTGGTTCAAGTGAAGAAAGAGTAAGCCTATTTTTTTGTCTCTCACGCTCGCCTTTTATTTATTGTCGTCTCTCACGGTCGACTTTTATTTCTTTCCATATGACTTAAAGTTCTTTCTGGCTTTCGCTTCTTTATTTTCACTCCTGTGGCAAATAAAAGGTAAGGAAGATAAAATACGAGCTTGTTTTATAGCAATAGTAATTAATCGTTGTTGTTTCAAGGTCACTTTATTTCTTCGTCTAGATAAGATTTTTCCTTGGTCACTAATAAATCGACAAAGTAAAGTTGTGTTTCGATAATCAATTCGATCCCCCGGTTGAATCGGGGGCAAACGCCTACGAAAAGATCGCTTGGATTTATGAAAAGGTCTATGCTTGGATTTACGAAAAGGTCGCTTGGATTGATCCATGGTTTGTTTAGTTTATTCCTTAATTTTTCTAATTAAATTATCTTATAATTATCTAATTAGACTGTTATTTTTCCCCCTCCTCGGAAGGGTGCAAGTGCTCGTTTCGAGCTATATCTCCTCGTGAATCGTATGTTTGTAACAATACCGACAAAATTTTCTCAATTCCAATCGATTAGGCGTATTGTGTCGGTTCTTTTTAGTAATATATCGGGAAATACCTGTTGATTCCTTATTAGCACCCTTTCGAACACAAGTAGTACATTCCAAAATAACGGTTATTCGGATATCCTTACCCTTGGCCATGACCCTCCCTTGGATTTTTAATTTACTCAACTCTTCTTCTTTTGATACGAAAGGAAGAAGAAAGAAAAAAATATAAGTTACTAACTTGAAATCAAATTATGCGAAATTTTGCTGCAATCAATATCTTAAAATAAGATAGAAATTCTAAACGATATTACAAATCACAGTATTTCAAATTACAGTAGATACAGTAAGTATCGTGTATAATACTCTTTCCTAGGCCCACATTTTAGATTCGACTTCCATTTCTCTCTTATTAGATTATTCTAGAATTTGAATTAGAATCCGAGTCCCACAGGCGTTGAATCCACTTTTATTCTTTCTCTTTCCTCCCTTTTTCTAAAAATTAGAAATTAGAGAAAAGAGAAATAGAGGGGGAAGACTGATTAGTAAGAGATATTTCATTATATCTCTAATGTTCTTTATTAGTTCCCACGTCAATTAGTAGAATGAACAATAACTAGAATGAAAAAAAGGGGAATGTCAATGCATCCGGGAAAAAACGATTAATCTCTATCAATAGACCTGCTAAAGACCCGAACCATAGAGTACTTAGTACCGGTGCCACGGAAAGATATGTTTTTAGATATCGCATTGAAAAACCCCCTTCGTTACATAATAAGACATATATGATCAAATGCGTATGGAGTTAAGGACCACTTAGAATTGTACTATTTAATAGTACTATAATAGTACACGGAATCCCTAATTCAAAGTTAAATGTACATCTTTTTCTTAAAACATAACATAAAAACGTCCGTTTCTTCGCGAGCATTTCCTCAAAATACTCATTGAATTTTTGGACGGGTTCCGTTCCCTCTTTCATCTGGATAGAAGTATTTTATGAATATTCTATTTGAATATATATTCTATCTTAAATCAGACTAAAAAGACGAAATAGACAGAGAAATTGTATATATAGAATCGAGAGAAGAAAAAATGCTGTGGAAAACAAGACGGGAATTCTCTACAATGACACTGTAGGCTAATTGGAGGGATGTAGCGCAGCTTGGTAGCGCATTTGTTTTGGGTACAAAATGTCACAGGTTCAAATCCTGTCATCCCTAAGAATCCAATCCTTTTGTTTCCAGTCTTATCTTTTTGGCTAAGAAAGCGCTCTTAGTTCAGTTTGGTAGAACGTGGGTCTCCAAAACCCGATGTCGTAGGTTCAACTCCTACAGAGCGCGATTCCGTTCTTCTTAGCTTTAAAGAGTTTCACTAATTTGAACAGGCATATCAATTTGACCTCCCGGAGATTCAAGAAAGGAGGAGGTGAATCAAAAAACGCGATGTTAATGAATCAAAGGTCCAACTGATCGCCGCGCCTGTATTGTAAATATGCAGTTACAAATAATCCAGCCAAAGTAATAGGAATTAGGCCTAACACGATTCCAAATAGAAAAACTTCAATCATTTGAATTTGTTTGAAAGGAGAAAAAAGAGGTAATATCTATACTTAAATAGTAATCTGAATTACCATCAATCTCAATGACTAAGAACTGGCAATTGATAGGGTAAGTAATTATAGAGTCCATAGAATTTAGTAGAAAGATTTCTTTTTCTGAGTTTTGGGCAGTTCAAATATGAATTTCAAATAAGGCGTATTTTGCTCAGCCCGATATATAAAGCTGAGGTTATAGTTAAAGCCGCTAGTAGAAACCCGAAATAACTAGTTATCGTAGGCATGAAGGAGCTAACTGAAATAGGGTCTTTTTGACATATGTTTATAAAAAAGCACTTACCTAAGTTTCCATTTTTGCAAACTAAAAAGAGGAGATAAACAAAAGTACCAATTGAAAGTTTTGAATTCATCTATGAGTATAGAAAATACTCAACAAGATAAAGTAAGAAGCAGATAAAAAGAAATTGGTTCATCATCTACGACATCTACCCATCCTGAGCTTGCAATCAACGGATTGATTGAGCAACTCGTGACTAAATTATCAACTCAACTTATAAACGAATAATCAGAATTCGCTTGTATAACTTCATGCAAAATGGAAACTCTTTTTGAATCATTAAGGAAGAAAGTTCGAAAAGGATTTCTATTTTGATCATTTATTTGATTTTTCAATTATATCCAATCTATTTTCGAAAGAGTAATCTTATCAAACTTTGACTTTCATTTTCACTCCTTCTATCTATGTTTGTTAGATTTCGTAATAGGTTTCTTCACATACTATTTTGAATTTAGGTTTCTTCACATACTATTTTGAATTAATGAGAAGAAAAAGTTCTCACACAATCACTCGAAAAATCAAATCGTTATTTTGATTCAACTAGATTCTAAGATTAGTCATTTTTATTCTCTTTTACTTTATAGGTTCTATATTGTTTCTGGCCCTAGTATAAAGCCTCATCTTTGTAGTTAGGTCAAGAAAGAACGCGGGTATTTCAATCAAATCCAATTTAATACTCTTACTTGTTACTGGCCGAATAACTAATCTCTTAAAATGAAAAAGGGATT